GACTAATATAAGCATAGAGAATAGCATAGTATTGTCCGATTCATGGGGATAAAAAAAAGTCTTTGTAGGACCAAAAGGCAAAATAGTAAGAAAAGGCATTTTTGTTACATGAGTATCCATTCGGTATGTTTTCTTCGAAAAAAAAGAAGTCCTTTCCCTTTCATTATTATTTATTTTTAATAAAGCAACTAAAGGAAAACTTTTTTTAATCGATTTTTGCTCCTCTTTACCCCATAGAGATATTGAATAGAAGGAATTTCCTTTTTTGCCACTGTAATTTTGAAAACGAACGTTTAAATGTCCTTCAAAAGTAAGTAAATAAATCCGAAACATATAAAATGCAGTTAATCCGGCTGTGAAAGAAGCAATTATTGCGAAAATCGGTGAATATAACCAACTATCATTAAGAATTTCATCTTTGGACCAAAAACAAGCAAGAGGTGGAATACCACAAAGAGAAAGTGTACCTAATAAAAAAGCAGTTTTTGTAATTGGCACGTGCTTTCTTAACCCGCCCATAAGAGCCATATTCTGGCTTTTATCTGGAGCGTATCCAACAAGAGCTTCCATTGAATGAATAATTGATCCGGATCCTAAAAACAACAAGGCTTTCGAATAAGCATGAGTAATCAAATGAAATAAAGCGGCTCGATAAGACCCCATACCTAGAGCTAACATCATATAACCCAATTGAGACATTGTAGAATAGGCTAAACTTTTCTTAATATCTTTTTGAGCAAGAGCTAAAGTGGCTCCTAATAATACTGTTATTATACCTATAAAAGATATTAGATTCATTATGTATGGTATCGCTATGAAAAGTGGAAGAAGACGAGCTACAAGAAAAATTCCCGCTGCTACCATAGTAGCGGCGTGGATAAGAGCCGAAATAGGAGTAGGTCCCTCCATGGCATCAGGTAACCATACATGAAGGGGAAATTGTGCGGATTTAGCAACTGCGCCGCCAAATAATAGAAAGGCACACAAAGTAACAAATAAAAAGTGAACCTCCTTCTTATAAATCAAGTTATTGAATATTTCGAACAAATCCCGAAATTCGAAACTACCCGTTGTCCAATAAAGACCTAAGATTCCTAATAATAAACCAAAATCCCCTACACGATTAGTTACAAAGGCTTTTTGACAAGCACTTGCCGCACTAGGTCGTGTGAACCAAAACCCTATTAATAGATAAGAACACATCCCAACCAACTCCCAAAAAATATAAATTTGTATCAAATTCGAACTTGTAACTAATCCCAACATGGAAGTATTGAAAAAACTCATATAAGCAAAAAATCTCAAATATCCTTGATCATGAGACATATAATTGTCGCTATAAAAAAGAACCAGAATTCCAACTGTGGTGATTAATATTGACATAATAGAAGTAAGCGGATCAATAAAGTGTCCGAACTCGAAAGAAAAATCATTATTGATGGTCCAAGACCATATGTATTGATAGATAGAACTCCTATTTATTTGCTGAATAGATAGATCGACCGAAAAAATCATAACTATACTTAACAAAAAAATACTAGGAAAAGCCCAAATACGGCGAAGATTTTTTGTTGCCGTTGGAAAAAGTAGAAGTCCCACTCCTATTAACATAGGAACTGGAAGCAGAACGAAAGGTATGATCCAAGAATATTGATATGTATGTTCCATAAAAATAATAATTTTTTTATTCTTAATTAATTGTTTCTGATTCACCGGTTCTTATCTCTTTTAAAAGGGATTACTAAAGTATTAAAAAAGCAACTGAAACTAAAATGGAATTTTCTGTTCGTAGTTAGTTTGAACCTTTCTCAACTACTTCAAAAATTTTCAAAGTGAAAAATAACGAATTATTTTATACTAAGTTTATACTAAGTTTATACTAAGTAAGATTTTTAGGAAAACGTAGCAGCAAATTACAATTTCCATTATTATTCCCTATTACAAAAATTTATGGACATATATCAAGACTAAAAAATTGGACAAAAAAAAAGAAGTACTTTATTTTGATATCAATCATCGGATGTCCCATAACTTTGCCTAATAAAAAAAGAACTAGGTATTTTTGTTTGTTTATTCAGAATAATTAACGAGTTTCATTCGGGACTGATTGATTATGTTCTATTCTAATAAATGGCATTTAATAACCAATTACTAGAAAAGAAAAAGATTCAAGTTTTTTATTAGGTAGGTAAGGGTTCTTAAGCTTGTTCGATATGTATTTTTTATGTACAAATGGAACATCCCAAAAAGAGACAGAGATAGAAAGGTATCACAAATAACTCCGAAATACAAATTATTTTGCCTCAGATATTGTATGGAATAGGAATTGAAAAAAAAAAAACGATTTGTTTTAAACAATAGATGTCTTTCACATCCAATTTTTGCAATGAATAACTTTTTATTTTTTGAATGGCAGTTCCAAAAAAACGTAGTTCTATATTAAAAAAACGTATTCGTAAAAATATTTGGAAAAAAGGGGGATATTGGGCAGCGCTGAAAGCTTTTTCGTTAGCGAAATCCCTTTCGACCGGGAATTCAAAAAGTTTTTTGTACGACAAATAATGAATAAAACGTTGGAATAATTGGAATCCGCATCCACCTGACTCCAAAAACGAGCCAATTTCGTTTCGAATTTAGATTCCATTTTTTAATATAGAATAGAAAAATAGAAGTAAAAAAAAATAGAAATAGAAAAAGTAAGTAATAAATAATGATTTCCATTCCCTACTGTTTTGAACCAATGGATTTGGCTACTGAATTGGTACTTTTTTTATTTGAAAAAAAAAAGGAATAAAAATGGAGAGTTTTGCCTTTATTTGTATTTGAATATGCTTTTCATTCCCGGGATGGGGATTCTTAATTTCCCCATCACCCACCCACTTATAAATAAGACAATAATAAAGGTTTTGTTTTGTCTTTTCTTTTTTTTTTTTTTTCTTTTCTATTTCTCCTTTTCTATTTCAATTTATGCTATAGAATAGCATAAATTGAAATCTTTAGACAAAAGCAATGAGTTGTTGAAACTAATTATTAATTATACTGTTTTTTTTAACTTTCTGAATCATCACTCCAAGTGAGAATGAGAAAAGCGTCTTTCGCCATTTCGGCGTATTTCTAATTTCTATACGAATAGTATGCAATTTAGAAGTAATAAAAAAATCCTATGTTTGAAAGGGAGGATCAATCTAAAAATATCCATTTTTAGAAATCGGATTTAGAAATCAATTTTTAAAGTTTGACAATAGAAATCAAAATTCTTTTATATAATATGTATAGCTCAATACCTAATTGGTTTGATAAACCCTAAGACAAATTCATACTGAAAAAAAACCTAACGATTATCACAAGACAAAAGTTATGCAAATTAAATAAAATTTTTTTGAATTATTGGATATTATGCTTAAATTGTGATCGTGATCCATAAAAAAGAAAAAGAATATGTTATTGTTAAATTGTTAAGTTAAATAAAACTGAAACCTTAAATAACTAAATAAAACGATAAAAAAGGGATTGTTTCAATCTCTATTGAAACAGGTTTTTATTCATCAATTGAATGCTTCCTAAAAATAAAAAGTATTTCATTGAAACTTTCTCTTTCACTTTCAATCTCGACGATTAAATAAAAATAAGTTATTATTATTTCTAGCAAGCCGCTATGGTGAAATCGGTAGACACGCTGCTCTTAGGAAGCAGTGCTAGAGCATCTCGGTTCGAATCCGAGTGGCGGCATAACATCTTCTAATCTTCTAAAAGATATATAAAAGCCCTATAATGAATTGAATTTCCGATTTCCATTCCGTATACTCAAGAGACTTTCACTTTTTACTTTTAATTTCATTTTTTATTTATGATATTTTCAACTTTAGAACATATATTAACTCATATATCATTTTCGGTCATTTCAATTGGAATTACAATTCATTTAATAACCTTATTAGTCGATGAAATCGTAGGACTATATCATTCATCAGAAAAGGGGATGATAGCTACCCTTTTCTGTCTAACAGGATTATTAGTAATTCGTTGGATTTATTCGGGGCATTTCCCATTAAGTGATTTATATGAATCATTAATCTTTCTGTCATGGAGTTTCTCCATTATTCATAGGGTTTTAAAACATAAAAATCATTTAAGCGCAATAACCGCGCCAAGTGCTATTTTTACCCAAGGCTTTGCAACTTCGTGTTTGTTAACCAAAATGCATCAATCCGGAATATTAGTGCCCGCTCTACAAGTTCAGTGGTTAATGATGCACGTAAGTATGATGGTATTCGGCTATGCAGCTCTTTTATGCGGATCATTATTATCCACAGCTCTTCTAGTCATTACATTTCGAAAAGTGATAAGGATTTTTGGTAAAAGCAATAAATTATTAAATGGAACTGTAACTGAGTCGTTTTCCTTCGGTGAAATACAATACATGAATGCAAAAACCAATGTTTTACTAAATACTTATTTTTTTTCTGCTAGAAATTATTACAGGTATCAATTGATTCAACAATTGGATCATTGGAGTTATCATATTATTAGTCTAGGATTTATCTTTTTAACCATAGGTATTCTTTCAGGCGCAGTATGGGCTAATGAGGCATGGGGATCATATTGGAATTGGGATCCAAAGGAAACTTGGGCATTTATTACTTGGACTATATTTGGGATTTATTTCCATACTCGAACAAATAAAAAATCGGAAGGTTTTAATTCCGCAATTGTGGCTTCTATGGGCTTTGTTATAATTTGGATATGTTATTTCGGGGTCAATCTATTAGGAATAGGGTTACATAGTTATGGTTCATTTAATTAACAATTCACATCTAATTGAATTGCAAATTGAAGAAAAGAAAGGGCCTGATGAAGACAAACATAGGACAGCGCATATATATAAACGAAACTGAGTGGAAACCGCCGAGAACCTTTTGAATCAAGTAGTGGAGTGATTCAAAAGGTTCTCACAAACGCCAAAGGGGTTTGGTTACAATTCAAATTTATTTTTTCTTTTTTTATTCATGAAAATTCTCTATAAAAAAATTAGATAGAATAGCTTCGACCTTGTCCACTGATAGTGACAGAACGAAATCCGGATAAATACCAATACCAAGTACGGGTAGAAGAATAGAGATCAAAACAAATAATTCCCGTGGTCCAGAATCAAAAAAATAAGAGTTTACGCCATTAAATAGCTTGTACCCATAAAACATTTGCCGTAACATAGATAATGAATAAATAGGAGTTAATATCATTCCAATTGCCATTACAAAAGTAATCAGTATTTTTGCTATTAAAAAATATTTTTGGCTAGTAATTATTCCAAAAAAGACTATCAATTCCGCAACAAAACCACTCATGCCCGGTAATGCAAGGGAAGCCATTGATAAGATACTAAATAGCGTGAATATCTTTGGAATTGGTATAGCCAGTCCGCCCATTTCGTCGAGATAACCATGACGTATTCTATCATAACTCGTTCCTGCTAAGAAAAAAAGTGCAGCGCTAATAAACCCATGAGAAATTATTTGTAAAATGGCTCCGCTGAGTCCTGTATCAGTTATCGAGCCAATTCCTATAATTATGAAACCCATATGAGATACAGAGGAATAGGCGATTCTTTTTTTTAAATTGCGTTGGCCAGGAGATGTTAAAGCTGCATAAATTATTTGCATTGTACCTACTATGATTAACCAGGGAGAAAATAGAGAATGAGCGTGCGGTAATAGTTCCATATTGATCCGAACCAAGCCATATGCTCCCATTTTTAATAAGATTCCGGCCAGAAGCATACAAGTACTGTAATGGGCCTCCCCATGGGTGTCTGGTAACCATGTATGTAAGGGTATAATCGGTGATTTGACAGCAAAAGCAATAAGAAATCCAATATAGAATAGTATTTCCAGTGCCACGGGATACGATCGATTAGCTAATATTTCCAAATTTAATGTTGGTTCATTGGAACCGTATAAACCGATACCCAAAACTCCTATTAATAGAAAAACGGAACCTCCTGCAGTGTACAAAATAAACTTTGTAGCTGAATAAAGACGTTTCTTTCCACCCCATGCTGATAGAAGTAGATAAACAGGAATTAATTCTAATTCCCACATGATGAAAAAAAGTAAAAGGTCACGAGAAGCAAATGATCCTATTTGACCGCTATACATTGCTAACATCAGGAAATAGAATAATCGGGAATTCCGAGTAACTGGCCAAGCCGCTAACGTAGCTAAAGTGGTGATAAATCCCGTCAATAAAATGGGTCCTAGGGAAAGTCCATCTATTCCCAATCTCCAGTAAAAACCAAAAAAATTGATCCATTTATAATCCTCTGCGAGTTGTATTAATGGATCGTCCAATTCAAAATGATAACAGAAGGCATAGGTCGTTAGAAGGAGTTCTAGCACGCATATATATATAGTATACCCCCTAGTCACCTTATTTCCTCTATGAGGGAGAAAGAAAATGAAAAAACCCGTGGCTATCGGAAAAACTACAATTATTGTTAACCAAGGAAAAAAGTTCGTGGTAAAGGCAAGATACACTCGAACCAGACAAAACCGTGCTCGAAAAATAGAATATATATTCTTAATTTTTTTTTTTTATTTTTCGAGTACGGGTTTTTGTCGGTAATCAGTAAGTAAAAAAAATGTATTCAAAATAGATTCAAGTGGGGTTTTTTGGAACGTATCAATATCAATAAGCTAGACCCATGCTTCGAGTTGTTTCATGCCATAAATAAACTCGAACACTCAAGAAATCCGTTGGACAGGCGGATTCACATCTCTTACAACCAACACAATCCTCCGTTCTTGGAGCAGAAGCAATTTGTTTAGCTTTACATCCGTCCCAAGGTATCATTTCTAATACATCCGTGGGACATGCTCGGACACATTGAGTACACCCTATACATGTATCATAAATCTTTACTGAATGTGACATTGAATCTATCAATTTCTGAATTCATAAATTTTCGATCTAGTAATTTTTGAAATGAATCATATATTGAAACACCAGATCAATCAACGATTTACCAGAATTTTGGAATCAATCCATTTCTGGATCAACTGATAAGAGGGAACAAAGATACTTTGATTTTTTACGTTTTTGCCAATATGATCGAGGTTAGGACGTATTATAGATGCTAATTCGAATTGATGAATATTCTGATTTTGAAATACTATTTTATTTATTCAACAAAGTCGATTGATTGATACGAATTGATTTTCTGTTACGATAAATTGACGAAACAATAGCTGATCCGATAGCTGCTTCAGCGGCTGCAATAGCTATAACAAAAATTGAGAAAATATCTCCTTTTAATTGCCTACTATCAAAAAAATCGGAAAATGTTACAAAATTTATATTAACCGCATTTAGTATAAGTTCAAGACACATCAGGGCCCGGACAATATTTCGGCTCGTGATCAATCCATAGATACCAATAGAAAATAAATAAGCACTCAAAATAAGTACATGCTCGAGCATCATTGACCAACTCCGTACCAATTTCGATTCATTTCAATATGAACAATAAGTCAAGTGATTTGATTGCTTATAATCTAACAAGTATAGAACAAAAGAATATATTGCTAATAGATCGAATCATTCTATTTGATTTATACATGAAACAGTATTCAAATAGAATTGAAGGCAAATAGATGTGCTAACACAGAAAAGTTGAATTTTGATTACTGTTGCTAGTTATAAAGATTTTTTACTGACGAGCTACGGCAATTGCACCTATCAAAGCAACTAAAAGAATTATCGAAATGAGTTCAAATGGAAGAAAAAAGTCGGTTGATAAATGAATTCCAATTTGTTGACTATTACTTATCAAATCTTGCTCTATAATCTGGTTGGATCGTGTAGTCCAAATAATCCCGTACCACGACGTATCTAGAATAGTAGTGAGTAAGGACAAAAAAAGACTTGTACAAACCAGAGAAGTAACTCCATCCCCAATAGTCCAAAGATTCAAATGAAAATCGTTGGAATAGTCTGAACCATTCATGAACATTACAGCAAATATGATTAAAACATTTACAGCTCCTACATAAATAAGGAGCTGTGCAGCAGCTACAAAAGGCGAATTTGATAGAATATAGAATAAGGATATACAAATAAGAACGAATCCCAATGAAAAGGCAGAATAAATCGGGTTGGTAAGTAATACCACTCCCAGACCTCCTAATATAAGACCCGATCCTAGAAAAACTAAAAGAAAATCATGTATTGGTCCAGCCAAATCCATTATATTAAAATAAGAGATAAATAAATCGAAATGTTTTTTCATGACCTTATTGAACCGACCAGGCAATTTTTTTTTATGAGGCATTCCCGATTGAATTCAATTCAAATCTAATAGGTGTGAATTGATGTGGGTACAGTTATTGGATCAATTTCGTTCTTTTCTTTATTGGAAATGGCAGTTGGAAATTGAAAGTCTATATTTCGAAAAAATTGTGGATATATTAACAGACTTTCAATACAAATGAATTTGTACTTCTCATAATCCAATCTATAGTTGGGATTTGTACCAAACAAAGAGAAAGACCTTATTCCTTTATACCAACACGGAACCCTAGTAATTTCCAATAATAAAGAGATTTACCCGTTTTTTCTTTGAGACGAATTCAAAACTGTTCGAATTGTAAAATCGTCAATTACTGACATTGGTAAACGACCTAAAGCAATTTGATTGTAATTCAATTCGTGACGGTCGTAAGTAGCAAGTTCATATTCTTCAGTCATTGATAAACAATTTGTTGGACAATACTCAACGCAGTTACCACAAAAAATACAAATTCCGAAATCAATACTGTAATTAAGCAAGCGTTTCTTTCGAATATCAGTTTCCAATTTCCAATCAACAACAGGCAGATCTATAGGACATACACGAACACATACTTCACAAGCAATACATTTATCAAATTCAAAATGGATTCGACCGCGGAAGCGCTCTGATGTTATTAATTTTTCATAAGGATATTGAATAGTTACAGGGAAACGATTTGCTTGGGATAAGGTAATCATGAAACTTTGACCGATGTACCTTGCAGCTCGTACTGTTTGTTGACCATAATTCATGAACCCAGTTACCATAGGGAACATATCGGGAATATCTATGAATAAATTTTGTCTTTCTCTTGTTTGAGGTAAGCCGTGAATATAGTATCTTTTTTTTTGTTTACAGTGAAAGGAGTTGGGAAGAGGTTGTTAATAATAAATTACCAAGAGAAATAGGTAAAAGAAATTTCCAGCCAAGATTTAATAATTGGTCCATTCTTAGTCTAGGTAAAGTCCATCTTGTTGTGATAGAAATGAACAAGAACAAATAAGTTTTAGCTAATGTAATAAAGATACCAATTGTCGTTCCAAAGATTCCATCTGCTTTATTTATTTCAAATAACTCAGGAACAAATATGTACGGAATTGAAAGATTCCAACCGCCCAAGTAAAGAACTGTTACAAATAATGAGGAAACTAATAAATTTAGATAGGAAGCAACGTAAAATAAACCAAATTTGATCCCTGAATATTCGGTTTGATAGCCTGCTACTAATTCTTCTTCTGCTTCTGGTAAATCAAAAGGTAATCTTTCGCATTCTGCTAGGGAAGAAATTAGAAAAACGATAAACCCTATAGGTTGACGCCACAAATTCCACCCCCAAAAACCATATTTTGATTGCGCCCCGACTATATCAACTGTACTTGAACTATTAGATAATCATAGTCGGTGATAACATTACTGTTCCCATCGCTATTCCAAAACCGTACATGAGATTTTCACCTCATACGGCTCCTCAGGGCCACAAATAAATGTAAGGACCGGGCAAGTATTCGTTATCTTGATATGGTTATAGCATAGATAGACTCGTGGAAGGTCCCCAATTATACCAATGGAATTCTGTCTGCTATAAGAATAAATCAAAAAGCATTTCTGAATTGATCTCATCCTTCAACTTTTTTGGGGTGAGTAATAACTTAATAAATCCTTCAATAAAATACTCTTTGTAGAAATATCTATTGATATTTCGAGCCATCATTTTTTTTTTTGATTACGAAAAAAAAAAATTAGACATTCCATTAGTTCATGAATCATGACACAATTTTTCTTTCTATGAAGATAGGAAAGAAATAAGAAAAAAATCGCTTTTCTTTTTATTGTAATTTCTTTTTTTTTCTATTTTTTTTGTTCCTCTTCTTCTTTCTGAGAAAAAGGGGTCCTCAAAATCAAAAAAGTAAGGGATTATTTCGTTCCTGATAGTAATTTCTTTAATTGGGGGATAGGAGCATACTCTGAATCGGAATTGTGGGGAGTACTGCCTGATCATTTCTACCAACTTAAAGCCCCAATTAGTATTCTTTTTATGTTATGCAGACGTATCTTTTTCGTTAATTTACATAATCTCCATTACTAATTCTTTGTGTGTATTTTAGTGTTCCTTATTATCCACCCATTTTTTTTTTCAATCCCCCGTTCGTTAATATATGTATTGTAATACATTCAAACATATAGTGAAAACTCCATACGGTTGACTTTTGAGCCCGCTTCAAGCTAGGATGACCAATCAACTAATCTTGGGGTAAAGGGCATCTTCCACTTTTGTTTACTTTAACTTAACTCTTGTACATAGGAAATGAGACTCAATCTTCTTTTACTGCGAATTTAGAAGTTGTTTTCTTTCACTCATATATAACTATCTAATTTTTTTATTAACCTAAAGAATCAATAAATGAATAAAAAAAAAAAAATGCGGATATCCATTAAATTTCTTTTTTTTTCTAGAAGGAAAAGAAAAGCTTCTATTTTAGCGAATCGCACGTAGAGATATTGATAAAACACATAAAGTTAATGGTATTTCATAACTAATCGATTGAGCAGCAGCTCGCAGACCACCTAAAAACGAATATTTATTATTTGATCCATATCCTGACATAAGAAGTCCAATAGGAGCAATACTTGAAACGGCAATCCATAAAAAAATACCAATATTGAGATCCGCTAAAACAAGGTGATAACTAAAAGGAATTACTGAATAACTTAGTAGAATTGATATGACTGCTATAGATGGTCCAATACTGAAGAAACGAGTATTTCCTCTAGCTGGAAGAAGATTCTCTTTGAAAAGTAGTTTTGTTCCATCTGCTAAAGCTTGAAGAATTCCGAAAGGGCTGGCGTATTCAGGGCCAATACGTTGTTGTATTCCTGCAGATATTTCTCTTTCTAACCACACAATTACTAGTACACCTATTGTGATTCCTAATACAAGAGTCAAAATAGGGGCAAACACCCGTATGGTCCCATAGAGCTCTTTTAAGGATTCCAATCGGGAAAAAGAATTAATATCTTGTACTTCTGTTGTATCAACTATCATTTCAACGATCAACTTCTCCCATAATGATATCTATACTACCTAGTATCGTCATAATATCCGCCAATTTCATTCTTTTAACTAACTGAGGAAGAATTTGCAAATTGATAAAACCCGGTGGGCGAATTTTCCATCGCCAAGGAAAACTGCTTTGATCTCCTATCAGAAAAATTCCCAATTCTCCTTTTGGGGCTTCGACTCTCACATAAAGTTCTTGTTTCGGTAATTCAAAAGTAGGAGAAGGTTTTTTACTAATGAATCGATCTTCAAAATCATTCCATTCTGGATCGCTTTCTCTAGCAAAGCATCGGATTTCTAAATTCTCATAGGGCCCCCCCGGAATTCCTTCCAAAGCCTGTTGAATAATTTTTACCGATTCTGTCATTTCACCGATTCGGACTAAATAACGAGCTAATGAATCCCCTTCTTTTTGCCACTGGACTTCCCAATCAAATTCGTCGTAACACTCATAATGATCCACTTTACGAAGATCCCATTCTATTCCAGACGCTCGTAGCATTGGTCCTGATAAACCCCAATTTATTGCTTCTTCTCCACCAAAAATGCCTACTCCTTCAACTCGTTCTAAAAAGACAGGGTTTCGTGTAATAAGTTTTTGATATTCAACAACCCCCGTTAAAAAATAATCACAGAAATCCAAACATTTCTCTATCCAGCCATGGGGTAAATCGGCCGCTATCCCTCCGATACGAAAATAATTATGCATCATTCTCATACCGGTGGCAGCTTCGAATAGATCATATACTAATTCTCTTTCTCTGAAAATATAGAAGAAGGGAGTCTGTGCACCAATATCTGCCATAAAAGGGCCGAGCCATAACAGATGAGAGGCTATACGACTCAACTCCAACATAATTACTCTGATATAGCTGGCCCTTTTAGGTACTTGAATATTTCCCAACTGTTCTGGTCCATTTACAGTTATTGCTTCTGTGAACATAGTAGCTAAATAATCCCAACGTGTTACATAAGGCAGATATTGTATAATTGTTCGGTTTTCCGCAATTTTTTCCATCCCTCTGTGTAAATAACCCAATATCGGTTCACAGTCAATAACATCTTCGCCATCGAGAGTAACGATGAGACGAAGAACACCATGCATTGATGGGTGGTGAGGCCCCATATTTACTCTCATAAGGTCTTTTCCTGTAGCTAGTATACTCATAGGTTTTTCCTCGATTCATTCTTACATGAATTGTTGAAAACAAAAAGAAGTTATCAAGATTCAAAATCTAATAAATCAAATAATTCAAAATTCTTTTTTTCAAATTAACGATTTTTTGACTCCCGGATATTCAACTGACTAATTAATTCTTTATAACGTACTCCATTTTTCTTTGACAAATAAGAAAGTAGGCGTTGGCGTTTTTCCAGAACTTTCCGTAAACCCCTCTGAGATAAATAGTCTTTTCTGTGCAATTCCAAATGGGAAGTAAGTCTTTGTATCTTATTAGTGAAACTTAATACTTGAAATTCAACAGACCCACTGTTTTCTTTTTTTTTTTCTTGAAAAGTAACTGAGATGAATGAATTTTTTACCATAAAACGAAATCCTCTTTTCCCTTTCTTTTAATATGAAATTTACTGATCAGTAATAATAATGTTAGTCATTTGAATTGAATATACACAATCATCTTAAAGCCGTTATGAACTTCCGATAAAATCAATCAACAATCAATCCCATTTTCAATGTGATTAGGGATAAAAAGGATGGTATATTTCTTCAAAAGAGAAAAAGCGAGACCTAAAAAAAAATTCTGTTAATTCATTTATAGATCTAACCAATCCGTATGTCCTTAAAGTGGTATCCTGTATCATAATGGAATGTAAGACAAGGCATGTGTCCGTCTCTTTGTTTTCATATACCAGGTATGGTACGTATGGTACGCGATCGATAAGAAAAATGTACTAGTAACAAATTTGCAATCGTGGATACATATGTATCCTTATCATACTGAAACGACTGCCATTATTGGTATTAAACCAATAGCGATTCATACAAACTAAATCTTCTAATCGATAATTGGGCCAAAGAAAGAACTTTAATTTAATTAGTTTCTTTTTCTCTCTAGCAAGATCTTTGCTTTTATCCAAAACGTGACCCCCTTTTTTTACGTTATTACAAAATACGGAATTTCTCTGAATACCATTTTGATTCTTCCAATTGAAACAAATCAGAGTTCTCAATTCTCTACGATGGTTAGGGAATAAAATATTTTCAGGAACAAGCAAATCATAATTCTTTTTGTCTCTATTTCCAGTCATTCTTTGATGTCTTGCAATGGATTCATAATTTTTTTTTTTATGAACATAGCTTTTTTCTCGGTATCTTTTAGTAATTTGGCGCTTATTCTTATGAACCAATGAAATACCTACGATTTGATATATAAAAAACTGTCCATCATTTTTTACAGACAGACGAAGCGGTTCGATAATAAATATTCCCCCTTTCACCAATTCTGTAAGAGTGAAATCCTTATGAATCGTCAAAATATCCAGACCCATTTCTCCCCCTTGAATAGAGGATATAGCAATTTCTCTTGGATTTATCAGTCGAAGCAGGAGACAATAGATCTTGATATTATTTATTATTCTTTGATTTAAAAAAGAATCCCATCTCAACTGAAAATGCAAATACTTTTTTAGGAAGAAATAAAGTTCTGCTTCTGTGTTGTTCTTGTATTGTTTTTTCGTTCTACGTTTTTTGATGTCTGATCCCGAAGAATTTGCTTCAACATCTTTTTCTTGGTTTGAGAGAACTGACCCAAGACTTACTTGGTTTTGTGCATCTGATCGAGGATTCCCTTGGTCTGGGGGTTCTTTTTCTTCTTTACTTCTATTGTATAATTCAAGAGAGTTTTTTTGATTCGATGATATAAAAAGGTCTTCCTTTTTCTTTCGAGTTATTTTTTTATTCCCATTTTCATTTCCATTAAAACTGAAAAGAAGTAATTTGATTGGTATGATCCACGGTTTTTTTTTATATGCATTAAAAAATAGCACTAATTCTCGGAAGAACCAAAGCTCCAGATTTGATATAGGACAACTTAGTATTGCTTCATTCATTCCCATCCAATCAAAAAAGAACTTTTTTTGATTGGATGGTTTAATTTCTTCATCTTCATGAATTGTAAGATAAAAAAGAACTTTCTTATTAATTTCATCAATTATTTGATACTTATCAGCCCCAATCTTAGTATTTGGATTCCTGTTGGTACCAATATCAACCCAGACTTCAATATCAACCTTATTTCTAAGACAAAAATCGAGAATTCTCCAATCAAAATATTTTCTATCCGAAAATTTATCCATATCCATAATATTATCTTCTTCTAGATAATTATTAATAGGGATACCTCCCAACATATCAAATAACTTGCCTTCCCTTATGTTGGAATTAGAAAAGATTTCTTCTTTATTATTTACTTGGAATAATGATTTATGAATATACGAGTCTTTCTTATCTTCATAATTAATAGATTTATATGATAAAAGATCATATCTATAGTGTTTTTTAAAATTATCTTTTTGATTCTGTAACGGATTCGCTTCAAAAAAATTTTGTTTGTCGGAATGAGTTAATCCATTTTTTTCATATGAACCCTTTTTGTTTAAATCTTTCTTTTGAGCCATACTGTGTTGATTGGCTCTATTTCGCCATTTTTGTGGTACTAATATAGGCCATCTTATCCGAGATAAATCGGATTGATATAGATAATGCCCCTTTAACCAGTTTTTCCATTGATTCATTTCAAAATTCCAAAAAGATTCATGTCTTAATTCGTAATGAAATATTCCTTGTTTTTTAAAATAATCTTTTATTTCCTTCTTAAGAAAAAGGGATGTTCCGTCATATTGAAAGACAAATCTTAAATTATAAAAGTGAATAAGTTGGGTTTGTGATAATTTGTAAAATACATATGCTTGTGATTGTGAGAAAAAAGAGAAATCATAAGAAATCTTTGAATTCTTATTACTAACCTTAGAAAGTGATTTTTTTATAGTCGAAATAAAGTGAATTTCATTTTTACTTTTACTTGTTTTATTAATTCTTTCCTGATTTGTTTCATTATTGTGGATATTTTTCTCAATAATTTGGATTTTTTTTGGTGATTCAAAAAAAAAATTGGCATTGATTCTTGGAATATTGACAATAGCTAGAAAAATTTTTATGTATATCCCTTCAATGAAAAATTTTATAAAGAAATATGATTTACCAATTAATCGAGTATTTCTTTTTTTTAATATTTGCCAAATCTTTTTGGACGCTCCTAATATTTTAGGACGATAACTTGTTTTGTTCGAACTAATATTTATTTCGTAAGTTAGCTGTTTTTTTTTCTTTTCTTTTGTAATTTTTTCTATTTTCTTTTTTATTATGTTTGTTCGATTAGTCAGATCTTTTATTTTTTTTTCGGGCAGTGCTAAATTTGTCCAATCCATAGATCGAATTTGAATGGACGATTCGTGAATCATCCGATTACTCATTATCAAATCTTTTTTATCTTCACCCAATTCATCTATTTCTCGCAATCTAAATAATGGAATTTTGTTTGTTTTTGAAAGTTCTTTTACTCTTCCTTTTACTTTTAGTAATAGAATTCTTTTGATGACCCATCTTTTTGTTTCTTTTGCGATTTGTTGAAAAATTTTGGTTCTTTCTTTTAAAACTCTTAAAGACTTTGTTTTCAATTGTCTAATTTTTTTTTTTAGTTCTTTGAAAATGGGTTTAAAAAATGAAGGTCTTTTTCGGGGAGGACCAAAAGGCAACTCCGCTTCCATTCCCCAAACTGTTAAAAAACAAAAATCGTTGTTTTTTTGTCCCCCTTTTTTTTTCATTGCATCTTTATGAGGGAATTGTAGCTTAGATTTGTGCCAGGGTTTCAGGCAAAAAGGAAATAGGATCTTTATCTGAATACCCTCTGTTAACCAGTTTTTCGGAAATTCTCGTTCGGATAATTGAACACCATTATGGGTGCATTTTACATACATTTCCCTATTCCAATCCTTTAAATCCTCGGACCATTCGGGAATTTGAAATAATAGCATGCGAGCAATATTTTTAGCTATTATCAGTGAAGGTAATATAATATATTTTCTAAGAATTGATTGAGTTAATAATACAAAACTTCTGAGTATTTGAGCAAAAAAAAATGTATTCCAGATTTCTGCTATGGGTATCTCTGTTTTTTCTTTTCTTTTGTATTTTTCTCTTTTGTCCTCCTCTTGGTTATCAATTTTTTTTTGCTTTTCAATTTTAGAATCAGAAAGTTTTTTGTCTTTTTGTTTCCACATCCAATTTTTAAAAATTACTTTCATCAGTTCGGAAATATCAAAAGAAAAAAAAAAAGATTTGTCTAGCCTGTCCAAAAAAAGCGGGGAATGCACATTTGCTTGAAACAGTTCCCAAGTAATAGTTTTACGTCTTTGTGCGCGCATGGAGCCTTTGATTAGACCTCGACGAAAATCCGATTGTTGTGAATAATGGGTCAAATTCACTTTCTTTGCTTGCTTAGGACTCTTAGTATATTTTGTATTAATATACGTGGAGGTATTTGGCTTTGGCTGGTTATCAGTAAAAATAACTACATGTTTGAACTTTCTCGAACGAATTGCCCCTGCTACAGTTTCGCCCCTGTTTTTCTTTTTTTGTCCTAAACCAGTAATTGAGTTGTATGACCAGCGAGGAACCTTTTTACTAATTTCTTTTATTCCAATAGAGTTTTTTCTAATTCTTTGGTCGTTGGGATCCGTTATAACTACATCGAATAAAATTTTTAAAATTAGTATTCGATCTTCTGAATCAATTTTTTCTTGTGTGTGTTCTGGAAATAAAGAACGTACTTTTTTTGTTGAAAATAATTTTAGACGAAACCCATCTAGTGTCTGCTCAAATTTGGTATAATTCTTAATAAGAAGAAGACCATGAATTTTATTTATCCAAAACGTCCTGATGTTCTTTTGGCTAGAAGTTTCATTTAGCGTTAGGGGTGAAAAAAAAAAAAGGATTCTTCCACGATAAGGTCCATGCAAAAAAGGATCGTATTTTTTAGGTAAGTATTCTTGTTTAGTCTTATCATTACACAATTGAGTCCTTTTTTCAAGTACATTCA